TGGTATTCCCATAGCAATTGGGGTTATGGATTTTCAGTTTTTGGGGGGTAGTATGGGATCTGTAGTAGGCGAGAAAATCACTCGTTTGATCGAGTATGCTACTAATCGATCTCTACCTGTTATTATTGTGTGTGCTTCCGGAGGAGCACGTATGCAAGAAGGAAGTTTGAGCTTGATGCAAATGGCTAAAATATCTTCTGCTTCATATAATTATCAATCAAATAAAAAGTTATTCTATGTATCAATCCTTACATCCCCCACAACTGGTGGAGTAACGGCCAGTTTTGGTATGTTGGGAGATGTCATTATTGCTGAACCTAACGCGTACATTGCTTTTGCAGGTAAAAGAGTAATTGAACAAACATTGAATAAAACAGTACCCGACGGTTCACAAGCAGCTGAGTATTCATTCCATAAGGGCTTATTCGACCCAATCATACCGCGTAATCTTTTAAAAGGCGTTCTGAGTGAGTTATTTCAGCTACACGGTTTTTTTCCTTTGAAAAATAGATATATATAATATAGAAATAAAACGAAAATATTAAAATCTAGAAAAAATAGAAGTGATTTCTATGCCTTGCCTACCAAGAACTTCCATTTTTTATTAGAAATCTAATCCCTTTTTGTTGGGTTGAATTAGTTTAGTTAGAGTCGCGAACTTATAAGAAACTCTTTAATAAAAAAAACTCTTTATTTTATTAAAAGAGTATTAAGGACGGGAGAATTCATAAAATTTCTTAAACTTAAAGTGGGTTGTCATACATATTCGTGTAGAAAGATGAATAGGTACACTAAATTTTCATTTAGTTCTCATTCCTTGCACTTATTAAGTACTTAATATTATTTATCTTAATATTATTTATAATAATTATAATATAATATAATAGATATACTTATGATATCTTTATATTTATAATAGATACAAATATTAAATTAATAGATACAAATATTAAATTGAGGTACCCGTTCTATGACAGATCTTTACTTACCCTCTTTTTTTGTCCCTTTAGTAGGCCTAGTATTTCCGGCGATTGCAATGGCTTCTTTATTTCTTCATGTACAAAAAAATAAGATTGTCTAGACCTGATGGGGCCAAACAGATATTTTTTTTGGTACAGATATTTTTTTAGTGTAATGCGGTATGATATGTGCCTTTTTTCCGAATACAAATGAAAGAACTGTTATGCATGCGGATACATGATATCCGTATAAATCCATGTATATACGGGTTATAAGATCGGCAAATATTTTTATAATAGAAAGTCAATGTATCTAACCAATTACTCCTAAGGGTTCATATCAGAATAGTTTTAGTTGATGAAAGTTACTTTGGCATCAAGAAAAGTAAAGTCAAAAATTTTTTTTTCTGAATTCCAATCGAATGCAATCGGATCTAGTATAGTATGAACTGGCGATCAGAACATATATGGATAGAACTTATAACAGGGTCTCGAAAAGCAAGTAATTTTTGCTGGGCCTTTATTCTTTTTTTAGGTTCACTAGGATTCTTAGTGGTTGGAATTTCTAGTTATCTTGGTAGGAATCTGATACCTGGATTTCCTTCTCAACAAATTATTTTTTTTCCACAAGGGATCGTGATGTCGTTCTATGGGATCGCGGGTTTATTCATTAGTTCCTATTTGTGGTGCACAATATCGTGGAATGTAGGTAGTGGTTATGATCGATTCGATAGAAAAGAAGGAATAATGTGTATTTTTCGTTGGGGATTCCCCGGAATAAATCGTCGCATTTTCCTTCGCTTCTTTATGAAAGATATCCAATCAATCAGAATGGAGGTTAAAGAGGGTCTTTTTCCTCGTCGTATTCTTTATATGGAAATCAGAGGCCAAGGAACCATCCCCTTGACTCGTACTGATGAGAATTTGACTCCACGAGAAATTGAACAAAAAGCTGCCGAATTGGCCTATTTCCTGCGCGTACCAATTGAAGTTTTTTGAATTTTTATCAAAAGGAACAAATGAAATTTGTTCGGATTTATCCAATTGAGATATTCGGAAATCCCATTTACTTAGAATTTACTTATTCTATTATAAATAGATATATTTCATCCGAAACGGGATCCTTAATTCTATTTCTATATTCTTTTTTCTAGATCTAAGGACTACATAAAAAAAAAAAACTGGGAATGGATCCATAGGTTCGATACCTTTTTATAGAACTCGTGCTTTAGAGAAATATAAGATCAGATAAAGTTAACAAATGAAGCAGTTCATTAACAATTCACAGATAAAAAATGAAAAAAAAGAAAGCATTGGCTTCCCTCCCGTATCTTGCATCTATAATATTTTTGCCCTGGTGGATCTCTCTCTCATTTCAAAAAAGTCTGGAACCTTGGATTATTCATTGGTGGAATACTAGGCAATCCGAAAATTTTTTGAATGATATTCAAGAGAAAAATGTTCTAGAAAAATTCCTAGAATTAGAAGAACTATTCTTGGTGGATGAAATGCTAAAAGAATACCCAGAGACACATATAAAAAAGCTTCGTATAGGAATACACAAAGAAACGATACAATTGGTCAAAACACATAATGAATATCATCTCCATATCATTTTGCATTTGGCGACAAATATAATCTGTTTTACTATTCTAAGTGGTTATTTTATTCTGGGTAATGAAGAACTTGTTATTCTGAATTCTTGGATTCAGGAATTCTTCTATAACTTAAGTGACACAATAAAAGCTTTTTCTATTCTTTTAGTTACTGATTTATGGATTGGATTTCACTCAACCCATGGTTGGGAACTAATGATTGGTTCGATCTACAATGATTTTGGATTGGCTCATAATGAGCAAATTATATCTGGTCTTGTTTCCACTTTTCCAGTTATTCTAGATACAATTGTGAAATATTGGATCTTCCGTTTTTTAAATCGCGTATCTCCTTCGCTTGTAGTCATTTATCATTCAATGAATGAATGATAAACTTATTTGATTTCCTGATATCAATCAAAAATTTTTTTCACGTAAAAAAAGGGCATTTTTCATTTTTCTCATTCTTTATACTTTTCAAGGCCTTCGTCCCGTTTCGTAGAATTTTTTCAGTACAATGGCAGACTCGTGGATAGGGAACTATACTAGCTACCTATCTAATTTATTGTAGAAATTCCGGGATCAATGATTGGATCATGCAAAATAGAAATACTTTTTCTTGGGTAAAGGAACAGATGACTCAATTTATTTCTGTATCGATCATGATATATGTAATAACTCGAGCATCTATTTCAAATGCGTATCCCATTTTTGCGCAGAAAAGTTATGAAAATCCACGAGAAGCAACCGGGCGAATTGTATGCGCCAATTGCCATTTAGCTAATAAGCCTGTGGATATTGAAGTTCCGCAAGCTGTACTTCCTGATACTGTATTTGAAGCAGTTGTTCGAATTCCTTATGATATGCAAGTGAAACAAGTCCTTGCTAATGGTAAAAAAGGGGCTTTGAACGTGGGGGCTGTTCTTATTTTACCCGAGGGATTCGAATTAGCCCCCACCGATCGTATTTCTCCCGAGGTGAAAGAAAAGATAGGAAATCTGTCTTTTCTGAGTTATCGTCCTAATAAAAGAAATATTCTTGTGATAGGTCCTGTTCCAGGTCAAAAATATAGTGAAATCGTCTTTCCCATTCTTTCCCCCGACCCTGCTACAAAGAAAGACGTTAACTTCTTAAAATATCCTATATATGTAGGTGGGAACAGGGGAAGGGGTCAGATTTATCCTGATGGGAGCAAGAGTAACAATACAGTCTATAATGCTACATCCGCGGGTATAGTAAGCAAAATAGTACGTAAAGAAAAGGGGGGATATGAAATAACCATAGTTGATGCATCGGATGGTCACCAAGCGGTTGATATTATACCTCCAGGGCCAGAACTTCTTGTTTCAGAGGGTGAATCTATCAAGCTTGATCAACCATTAACAAGCAATCCTAATGTAGGGGGGTTTGGTCAGGGAGATGCGGAAATAGTGCTTCAAGATCCATTACGCGTCCAAGGCCTTTTGTTCTTCTTGGCATCTGTTATTTTGGCACAAATTTTTTTGGTTCTTAAAAAGAAACAGTTTGAAAAGGTTCAATTATATGAAATGAATTTCTAGATTCAGAAATTCCTTACCATCAAGTTGATAAAAAGCGCCGAATTCTTGTTGATCAAAAAAATGAAATATGTATTTCTGTAAACTTCCTTAAACCTACTTTGCTTTGTTTTTTGTTTATAGTATTTTTGCGAGATCTATGGAATTCATTACTTGTATTCCATTTTTAGTACTAGGCACTAGCCAATAGGTATACAAAAACAAAGGAAGAAGATACAAGACAAGGACTGGATAAATGAAATGAAAGGAACAGGTACCTCTAGGAAGGATTATAAGTCTTCCTAATCTTCTATTCGACACAAGAAAAGGTGGAACTCCTTTTTCTTGTGTCGTCTTGTATCGAAATAATAATGCTTTTTCTCTTGTTCACCAAAGATTAATATTTCTTCTTTTCCGGATATATTGGAAATCTTTTGTTTAGATTCATACATTCATTATTTTAAATAAATAAAAACATAAGAAATAAGAAGTAGTAGACAAACAAAAAGTTTTAGAGGGGAGTAATTCATTTAGTAAATGGAGCTTCTTCTTCTATTATTCAATTAACTTCCACTTTTAATTTATTTTAATTTATATTATTTATTTTTCAATATTACTAAAAATTTACTTGTTTGGTTGAAAAGCGGCGCGGATTAGAATCTATTTTTACGCATACCTAAATGCTTATTTTTTATTTTATCAAAGTTTTTTTATTTTATCTTTTTTTTTCTATTTTATATACAATAAGTTTTTATTTGTTTACTATAAGAAATGTAGAAATGATTTGCAGAATATCTCATCCGTTTAAATTATCCATATGATATTGGATTACCACCAAAATAGATTGATTCCTTCTTTCTTGTTGCTTCGTAAGATAAGAGTTAATGAGCGCCAGAGCCTCTATTATATAT